ATAATGGAATAATTCCTTCATATTTATAGAGATAGGGGACATAACTCACATGGATATAGTAAGTCTCGCTTGGGCTGCTTTAATGGTAGTCTTTACATTTTCCCTTTCACTCGTAGTGTGGGGAAGAAGTGGACTTTAGAAGTACTACTAATTGAGTTGAGGAATCAAACTGTATCAATTGTTTTATAGAGATCGTTCTGCAACGCGTTTTGAACTATTTAAAATCAAAATATCTGAATTTCCAATTCCATTGGAGTCCAATGGAGTAATGTATGATAGGAATCATACTCTTTCAATCAAAGAAATATTTCAATGATTCCCATGTTTGTATTTCGAAAGGAAAGGGATCCAGATGATTGGAAATTTTTTCCAATCTAATTCTTCTGAAATTTTCTATTTCAATTAAGGGGCTCTTACTATCCTTATAAATTAGATGGATACTGAGGAAGACCGGACCTTTTTTCGATCCCTCTTTACTCTTCAAAGAAGAAGTCGTTTTGTTAAGTGTATACGCACTTTCTATGAGAAATGATATAGACATAGTGGTTGTCTAATGAGAGACTATGCAATAATAAGATCTTGCCTCGGACGAGTCACATATTGCGCATTTACCGCTGGGTTTCTAATTTTAGAAGGGAGATTTTTGCTTTATCGACTTATTTCATATCATGGTTCGGGCGTTAAAAATCGGTGAGGTTTACTCTTCCTTTTCGAAATCCGAAGAAGTGCCCGTGGGCCTCCTGTCAATAGTTAAATCAATTATTTCTTCGGAATACTAAAAAAAAGATTACTACGCGATTTTAGTAATCTATATGCCCATATCGTTTTTCAATCATTGATTCTTTCCATAAATACCGATATTCAGATTGGAAATCATAAAAAATCTAGTAATTCGAATCATAATTCGAATCATAAGATAAAAGTTCAGACGATTATTTCAAATTGATCGGAACAAGTAGATGTAGCAAATAAATAGAATTGGGTGCTATGTCAATTCCATACAATATAGGGAATTGATATACATATATATAAAGAGAATATTGTAGATTGATCTATATAAAATGAAGCCTCTATCTTTATTCTAGAGTAGAACTTTATAGACTAAAAGATAGATAGTATGGTAAGAAAGAAATAGATGAATCTTTCTTTCTTACCATACTATCGAATTCATAAAATACTGCCGATTATAGTCCGCTCATTTCATTTAAGACGCGAAATTGGAATCCTTTTCATTTTACTTCGTCCATTTTTGATAAGAACTCAGAAGGAAAATTTCATTCAAATTCATTTGAAAATTGAATTGAATTAATCATTTTGACTGACTGTTTTTACGTAAATGATAAGTAGAAAAGCGGTAGGAACTAGAATGAATAGTGCAGTAGCAATAAATGCAAGAATATTTACTTCCATAATCTCATCGGTTTTTTTACTTCGCAATAACTCGGGATTTAATCCCATAGAGATGATAAATCTTTTGCCTGTAAATTCAATGAATGAATTACCTCTCGACGATCTTGAATCGGATCAATATCATGAATAACAATATCTGAGTTATCAAATCAATTCGTCGTCGAGACTTGAATAGTATAACACAGGAAGTTCTTTTATCCATACCGAATCCAAACTTGGATTCCTGACCCAATCAATCCAAAATTCCTTTATTTATCATTTGTTTCCCTTCTTTTTTCTATAACCTACCTTACGTCTTCCTTGTATAATCATCTGATGAAGTATCATCAGATTGCCCTTCCACTTCGATTAGTCACATAGTTACAAACCCAAACAAACAAGAAAAGCGAAATGGAAAAAAAAAAAGAGTTAAGTTCTAAACTCCTTGTGATTTTTTGGAAGACGAAGACAAAGAAGTTTGATAAAGATGAGGCCGGTATAAAAAATCTAATATCACTATTTTAGGGTTTGTTATTTCTTCGATGGGACCTTCAAAAAAAATGGAAAAATAGGAAAGAAAAAAAGCCCCTTTGTTTTGGAAATTTAATTCTGCCCCCTGACATCCTTTCATAGAAAGGGAGAAATTAATTGATGTATTTATTGGATCCGTCGGGACTGACGGGGCTCGAACCCGCAGCTTCCGCCTTGACAGGGCGGTGCTCTGACCAATTGAACTACAATCCCAGGGAAATAAGGGATCTAGCAGAAAATTTGATTCTTTTTTTATCTTCGTATTTCGTATGGGGTATTTCGGAAGGACAAGGGGGTTATACCATCTCATGGTAGATTGGCGAATTATTGGGCCGAGCTGGATTTGAACCAGCGTAGACATATTGCCAACGAATTTACAGTCCGTCCCCATTAACCGCTCGGGCATCGACCCAGGAAGAATCCACTTTAGGCTTATTGGTAATCCATGATCAACTTCCTTTCGTAGTACCCTACCCCCAGGGGAATTCGAATCCCCGCTGCCTCCTTGAAAGAGAGATGTCCTAAACCACTAGACGATGGGGGCCGACTTGCCCAACCGGCCTCATACTATGATCATAGT